GAAGTGGCAAAGCCTTGGGTAAAAATAGCGCTTGGCGCGGTTATTGCGCTTAAATCATTTTTATGGTTCCCTATTTTAGGAACCATATGAATAATGGAGAAACTCCATGAAAGGAACATTAATGATTCATATAAATCACTTAACGGGAAATGTCTCGAATAAATCCAACGAGTAACTAATAATCCTGTTATACAGAAAAAAGTGGCTATCATGCCTTTTTCTGACGGATCACATAGTCCTACGATTTCATGGACTAATAAAGTCACCAAATAAATCGTAATGACAATTGAAATGATCGAAAAAGAGATGTGAGTGAATATATGTTCTAAAGTCGCAAATATCATAAAAAAAATCATTAAAAAAAAGAGGAGTCCCTCAATTACGGAATGTAAATTCCGAATTAAATTCATTATAGGATCTAATGTGTCCTTTTTAGAGGATGCCGCCACTCGGACTCGAACCGAGATGCTCTAGCACTGCTTCCTAAGAGCAGCGTGTCTACCGATTTCACCATGGCGGCTTGATCGAAATAATAATAGCCCATATGATGTTCAATCGTCGAGATTGAAAGATTCAATGCAATATATTTTAGGAAACGTTAAAATCGACGAATAAAGACTCGTTCAAATGAATATTTGAACTTCAATAATCCTTAGTATCCCGGTATGGTGTCATTTTTAACAACAGGCTTTCACGTAGTATAAGTTCTTCTGGAACAGTTGGAACTAGATGGTTATGTCCTCAGTTGAGGTCTAGAACTAAGAATTGTCCCCTTTTTATATCATTTTTTGATGATTCATTTCTCATTTATCTGATTTCATGGATCGGAAATGAAAAAAAGATTCATTTTTCACTGAACAAAAGAAAATAAATAGGATTTTTTATGTATCACAATTGGATAACTACATCCAAGGGATTTCTATAAATAGTTAGATAGTTTGGTATCAAGACTGTATTAATGGTTGGGATCCTCATTGTATACATAATTCGTGTGAGGATTTACCGAACCAATTAGGTATTGGGCTGCACATAAAACAAAAGAGTTTAAATCTCTATTGGAATTCTACGCTATGTACTTTACTTATAAATAAAGTATATTCTATATAAAATAGATTGATCGATCCTACGGTCCAAACATAGGATCTATTTTGGATTAAGGAAGATTGACTTATTCTTCGTACATAAATATCGATCTAAAGGGGATCCGGGGAGTTTTTATTGATTGGGTCGAAACAAGAGGGAATCTATGTAGTGATTCAGAGAGTTACAAAGCAAAGTCTTAAAATATATATTTCAATCAATTAGTTTCAAGGATCCATTCATTTTTACTACTGTCGTTCATACTTGTTTCAGATCTTCCAAAAATCTTAATGATGTATAACTATTGGAGATACATAATCGAATAAACTTCTTCCTAAAAAAATCTTTTTTTTTTGGGGGGGGGGGAAATAACAACCCCCATCTCGCGAATTATCAAAATCTACTATAATGAAAAGTGAAACCTTGTATTTTGTGTTTAACTATTTCTTTTTTGTTGTTGTTTTTCAAACAACAACAAAAAAGAAATAGTACCGTTCTTAGAACCCAATAGACAGAATAAAAATTATTCTACATACCACAACAGCCGGTTCAGTTCTATCTCATATAGATGAGTTCAAAACATTAGTTAATGTGAATTATTCATCTTATAAATCATCCAATTCATCGAGTCATGTCGATTCAGATTCTTCCAAGGCTTTATTACTTGTTTGTCGCACAAAAAAACTTTTTGAATGCCCGGTAGAAATAGATTTAGCTAAAGATAAAGCTTTTACCGCCGCCCAATATCCCTTTTTCTTCCAAATATTTCTACGAATACGCTTTTTTGAGATAGAAGTACGTTTCTTTGGAACCGCCATTTGAAAATAAAGAAGTTACTTTTATAGTTGGATGTGAAAGACATGTATTGTTCAAAATGGATCGTTCTTGCTATTCATTATCTATATTTATTCCATAGCGGATACTTCCTTCATAACATACAAAAATATAGATACGTGCGCATCACATAGAGTACACTAGGGATAAAAAAAAGAAATAGAAATAAAGAAAAACGATGTTATTTTCAAAGGAATTTTTTTTGTTCCACATCTCTATTACATACAATGCCCGAAAAAAGAAGAATTCGTACTAATTTGTACCTTCCTATCTTCATTCCGATCTATGTCTATGAGGTCCGCTACCATAGAAATCGAACCGGTTGTTGTTGATAAGAATCAAAAAGGGTTCCAATTCATATCTCAATCTCAGTCTATTTATATCTCGTCGTCTTACATTGAATAAATCGAAAAGCTTAAGAATCCTTACCTAATTTAAGAAAATAATAATTTTAAATTTTTCTATTAATTGATCAAGCTCGAGGATAGAGTACTCATAATTTAAATGAAAATGAGATTGGTAGTTAATCTGTTAAACCATACATTACTTGATAAAGGTAATTTTAGTAATCTCTTATTTCAGTTCTATGCGAAGTGACGAGTATCATAGGATTTCCTATAAACATAAGTTTGTTTTATTGGAATAGAAGCCAATCAATCAGTTCTACAATGAATTAATTAATGACTCCGAATAAACTAACTAAAATAATTAGTATTTTATTGGGTCGAGTTATTGGCGGATTCTATGATCCATATCCCAATAGAGTACTTTTACCTTTTTTTGGTGTCATTCCTTTTCCTTACTATTTACTATATGGATATCAATCGCCGTAATAGTGGAATGATTGAAAATCTCATATTCTTTCTTTAATCTTAATAAATATCTTAGTTAATAACTAAATGGTCAATTTTAACCAGTGACTTGGTCATTTGAACAATTGTAACTTCTTGATTTAAATTTCTTTTTATTCAATACGATATTTGGGAAAGAATCGGAATAATTAAGAATTAAAAATCATATTTGAGTTCTTTTCTATCTTGATTTTTATTTATTTATTTGACTTCCGAAAGAGAGAAGAGCTGGTGAATCGGAAACAATTAATAAGAATAAAAAAAGTTTTATTTTCTTATGGAACATACATATCAATATGCATGGATCATACCTTTCGTTCCACTTCCAGTTACTATGTCAATAGGATGGGGACTTCTGCTTGTTCCGACTGCAACAAAAAATCTTCGTCGTATGTGGGCTTTTCCTAGTGTTTCATTGCTAAGTATAGTTATGGTTTTTTCGGCCGATCTGTCTATTCAGCAAATCAATGGCAGTTCTATTTATCAATTTCTATGTTCTTGGACCATCAATAATGATTTTTCTTTAGAGTTCGGCCACTTGATCGACCCACTTACTTCTATTATGTCAATACTAATCACTACTGTTGGAATCATGGTTCTTATTTATAGTGACAATTATATGTCTCATGATCAAGGATATTTGAGATTTTTTGCTTATATGAGTTTTTCCAATACTTCTATGTTGGGATTAGTTACTAGTTCCAATTTGATACAAATTCATATTTTTTGGGAACTGGTGGGAATGTGTTCGTATCTATTAATAGGTTTTTGGTTCACACGACCAATTGCAGCCAATGCTTGTCAAAAAGCGTTTGTAACTAATCGTGTAGGGGATTTTGGTTTATTATTAGGAATCTTAGGTTTTTATTGGATAACAGGTAGTTTGGAATTTAGGGATTTGTTCGAAATCTTCAATAACTTGATCCATAATAATGGGGTCAATTCTTTATTTGCTACTCTGTGTGCCTCCCTATTATTCCTTGGTGCAGTTGCTAAATCCGCACAATTTCCCCTTCATGTATGGTTACCTGATGCCATGGAGGGACCCACTCCTATTTCGGCTCTTATACATGCTGCTACTATGGTAGCAGCGGGAATTTTTCTTGTCGCTCGGCTTCTTCCCCTTTTCACAGTCATACCTTACATAATGAATCTAATTTCTTTGCTAGGTATAATAACGGTACTATTAGGAGCTACTTTAGCTCTTGCTCAAAAAGACATTAAGAGAAGTTTAGCCTATTCTACAATGTCTCAATTGGGTTATATTATGTTAGCTCCAGGGATAGGTTCTTATCGAGCTGCTTTATTCCATTTAATCACTCATGCCTATTCGAAAGCATTATTGTTTTTAGGATCCGGATCGATTATTCATTCAATGGAACCCATTGTTGGATATTCTCCAGATAAAAGTCAGAACATGGTTCTTATGGGTGGTTTAACCAAATATGTGCCAATTACAAAAACTACTTTTTTATTAGGTACACTTTCTCTTTGTGGTATTCCACCTCTTGCTTGTTTTTGGTCCAAAGATGAAATTCTTAATGATAGTTGGTTGTATTCACCGATTTTCGCGATAATAGCCTGTTCCACAGCAGGATTAACTGCATTTTATATGTTTCGGATGTATTTACTTACTTTTGAGGGGCATTTACACGTTCGGTTTCAAAATTACAGTGGTACTAAAAATAGCTCGTTCTCTTCAATATCTATATGGGGAAAAGAAGGACCGAAACCAGTTAACAAAAATGTACTTTTCTCAGTAATGAATAATAATAAAAAGGTTTCCCTTTTTTCGAAGAAGATATATCAAATTGATGGGAATATACGAAATCTGATGCGATCCTTTAGTACTCATTTTGACAATAAAGACACTTCCATGTATCCCTGTGAATCGGACAATACTATGCTATTTTCTCTACTTGTATTGGTCCTATTTACTTTGTTTGTTGGGTCCATAGGAATTCCTTTCGATCAAGTAGGAATGAATTTGGATATATTATCGAAATGGTTAACCCCATCGATAAACCTTTTACATCAAAATTCGAACTATTCTGTGGATTGGTATGAATTTGTGACAAATGCAATTTATTCAGTCAGTATAGCCTATTTCGGAATATTCATAGCGTCTCTTTTATATGGGTCTGTTTATTCATCTTTTCAGAATTTAGAATTAATTAATTCATTTGTTAAAATAGGTCCTAAGAGACTTTTCTTGGACCGAATAATAAATGTAAT